TATAACAAAGTTTTCGTGTTGTTGATTCCTAGGTGTAGTGCCTCTTCCCCTATGTGGCCTATTGGTACTGGTGGAGTAGGATTGACCTGTAAATACAGAACCTATAGGTGTAGCCTTTCGCTCAATACTAGAGTCGACAATTAAACCATAGCATCTGAGGTTACATTAATGGAGGATACACGACAGAAGGAATTGTTCTATTTCCAAACTTTACCTTCAACAAGCGTAGATTTTTTTTTTAATTTTTATTTCTATCCCGATCTCAAATCATGTGTCTTTCTCGTAAGATTGAGAGCAATAAAAAAAAGAATCAAATCGCACCATCTCTGTAATAGGTAAATGCCTCTTTTTCTCCTGAAGTTGTCGGAATTATTCGTAATAAAATATTGGCTATAATTGAAAAGGTCTTATCAATAAAATTTCCATTTATCCGCGATCTAGGCATAGGTAGCAATCCATTCTATAATTATTCTCATTACCTCTAGTGGTAAACCAATCCCACAAAGAAAAGAATTGTACAGTACGAAATAACATAAAAACAGATTCATTAATAAAAAAGATATGGGACCTTTATTTATATATTTATATTTATTCAAATTGTTCTTTTTTGACAGGAATCAAAAAAAAAAACAAAGAAATAAATATTGGAGTACGCTTCGATTTCATCCTAATGTAAATGGAGTAGTATACCAACAAAATAAAGTATTCAATTTCATTTAAGTTACAGATTATAATAACGAAAAGTTTTTTATTGAATTCTCATCCAATCCAAAGAAGAAAAAAAAAAAGGATCGAATAACCATTCTACGACGAAAAAACCCGCCTGTTTTATTTTGTATGCATAGGAGGTATACACTATACAATCAACTATATATATATATTATTATATATATATAATTTATATGAATATTTGTAATAGATCTGCAGGGTAGGGTTTGTTGTTGAGAGAGAACTCTAAAACTGGACTGGAAAGGAATTTGAGAATTCTTAAGATATGGAATCATAGTCTAAATAGAATCGTGATCTAAAGAGATCCATTAACCGAAGTGCAAAAATAGACCTATCAATCAGCTGATTCGTTATAATTTAGTGATTGCCTCCGGTACCGTTATAAAATAACAGAAAAAGAGGCGAAGGCTGGTTTGGTTTTGCAAACATGAATAGAATCTTTCTAACAGTTTTCTTATTTTCTATTTATCCGCATAACCTCAAAAGAAAGATATTTCTTTGACTTTGATGAAAATTTATATATTTTTCTAGTTAGAATTAGAATTGATTGGTCGTTCCTATCCAATAATCTACTAGTACCGGCTCGATATTCACTCGGTTTTTGGGTCATAATCATTATGTAGGAGAGATGGCCGAGTGGTTGAAGGCGTAGCATTGGAACTGCTATGTAGGCTTTTGTTTACCGAGGGTTCGAATCCCTCTCTTTCCGTACCTTCATCTAATTTACTGATCTTACTAACCAAAAGAGTAAAATAGCACTATATAAAATTATATTCCAAGACAACAGTTAGACCTTTCTTTGATATATATATTTTATTCCTAATTGTTGTGGCATGTAAAATACTGAAAGGAAAAGAGTAGACAAGGAATGAAAACCTACCTCTCGTTCTATGATACCTAAATGGGATAAAAATCCGGATCAAACCCTTATTTATCTTAACCTTAGGTTAATTTACTTCGACGAAAGGGATCAAAATTGTCCGAACCCTTGTGATTTTTTTTTATTTTCGTTAGGTTTAGGTCTGGCGCGAATAATATTCTACGACTAGCAATTCATTTATTTTCAAACCGACCCATTTACTATCTATTATTTGATTGACTAATCCTTTATATTGGAATGGTTGAAGAGTCAAATGTTTTGGCATTTCGTCCTGAGAGGATGAATCGAAAGAATTTTGAATCAGAGCTCTAGAGTTTTGTTCATCCCTCGCCGTAATAATATCTCGGGGTTTGCAGCGATAACTTGGTATATCTACTATACGACCATTGACTAAAATATGTCTATGGTTAACTAATTGACGGGCTCCAGGAATAGTCGGAGCCATACCCAATCGAAAAAGGATGTTATCCAAGCGCATTTCAAGTAATTGGAGTAAAACCTGACCTGTTGACCCCTTGGCTTTACCGGCGATACGAACGTATTTAAGTAATTGTCGTTCTGTAAGACCATAATGAAAACGCAACTTTTGTTTTTCTTCTAGACGAATACGATATTGAGATTTTTTACCGGAACGTGATTGGTTTCTAAGATCACTTCCGGCTCTAGGCCTTTTATTAGTTAGTCCCGGTAAAGCTCCCAGGCGGCGTATTTTTTTGAAACGAGGTCCCCGGTAACGCGACATAAAGACTCCTTATTCTTATTTATATTGAATTCTTATTGATGAAATTTCATTTTACAGAATAAACCTAAACTAAAACTAAACTAAATAATAAATGAAGCGAAGTTTACGAAAGTAGTGTACTTGTACTCTAAATACTCTAAAGAATAATTAGATGAATAAATATCCAGACCTTTATATTCTATATATATTCTATATAAAGATTCTATATAGATAAAAGAGATTCTTTTCATGGCATAGTTAGAAGTTCCGATAAGATAAAAAATATATTTTTCACAATATTCTTTGATTTCGGATTTCAAAAGGGCATTCTCAATCATGTAAAAACTAGAAGAAAATAAATAGAGAAAAGCCGGCTATCGGAATCGAACCGATGACCATCGCATTACAAATGCGATGCTCTAACCTCTGAGCTAAGCAGGCTCACATAAGATAAATTCTACTGCATAGGGATTGTCATCTTAGCTATTAATTAATATACTTATTTGCATTCTTAGCGATTCCTATTAGCTAGTCATAATCATAATGAATATGACTATAGAAAAAATAAAATATAGAATTTAAAGGAAATATTCAATACTCATACTTACCATAGGCCATAGAATATAACGATAAATGAATATAACGATAAATCTATCGATATATAATTTATTTATTTTTCTCACATCACAATTATATAGCACAATTCTATAGTATAGCATTTAATATTAAAAAATATTAGATTCGATCTATTTTTAGATTAAATCATTTTCGTTTTTGCTTTCAAATGCTATTTTAAAGTCTTTTTATTACACTTCTTTATTTTATTCCATATCATACATATTTTATATTTCTATTTATAAATGGAATGATTTGGTCTAAATAATGAGACATTATTGCGCTTTGATTCGTAAAGATGGAAGCTCAGACGAAAAAAAGAATCGACCGTTCAAGTATTCCAAATTGCGTGGGAAAAACGAGCAGAAGAGAGACATATATACGTGGTATATCTCCATCTATATTGAATTGCAGATACAGAAATGATAGAATCGTTTCTGATTGGACCAAATGTGGGTGCGGGTCTCCTATAGAAGATGAAAGAAGATAGCCAAGAAAAAAAAAGAGGATAAAAACTTTTTCGAGATAGGAATCAGTATTTAATGAATTCAACGGTTCCAGTAGAAATGAAATAAAAAAGAGAACAACATCTCAATAAAAATGAGATACTAATCTCAAAACAAAAAGGGGATATGGCGAAATTGGTAGACGCTGCGGACTTAATTGGATTGAGCCTTGGTATGGAAACCTACTAAGTGAGAACTTTCAAATTCAGAGAAACCCCGGAATTAATAAAAATGGGCAATCCTGAGCCAAATCCTATTTTACAAAAACAAACAAAGGCCCAGAAGGTGAAAAAAGGATAGGTGCAGAGACTCAATGGAAGCTGTTCTAACAAATGGAATTGACTGTGTTGCATTGGTAGAGGAATCCTTCCATTGAAACTTCCGAAAAGATGAAGGATATACGTATATACATACGTATACGTACTGAAATACTCTATCAAATGATTAATGACGACCTGAATCTGTATTTTTATATGAATTTATATGAAAAAGGGAAAAATTGTTGTGAATCGATTCTATATTGAAGAAAGAATCGAATATTCATTGATCAAAGCATTCACCACACAGTCTGATAGTTCTTTTGCAGAACTAATTAATCGGACGAGAATAAAGATAGAGTCCCATTCTACATGTCAATACCGGCAACAATGAAATTTATAGTAAGAGGAAAATCCGTTGACTTTAAAAATCGTGAGGGTTCAAGTCCCTCTATCCCCAAAAAGCCCATTCAACTCCTTAACTATTTATCTTATCCTTTTTTTCGTTAGTAGTTCAAAATTCGTTATCTTTCTTATTCACCCTACTCTTTTACAAACGGATCCGAGAGAAAAATTTTTCTCTTATGACAAGTCTTGTGATATATGATACATGTACAAATGACCGTCTTTGACCAAAGACTCCCCATTTGAACGAGTCATGGTCGATAGCATTATTCATACTGAAACTGACAAAGTCTTCCTTTTTTGAAGATCCAAGAAATGATAGCACCTGGATAATACCCTTTGAATTGACATAGACCTAAGTTATCTAGTAAAATGAGGATGCGGTATCGGGAATGGGAATGGTCGGGATAGCTCAGCTGGTAGAGCAGAGGACTGAAAATCCTCGTGTCACCAGTTCAAATCTGGTTCCTGGCACACGATTAATTTTTATGAGTCTCTTTTCCACAAATTACTTAATATAAATAGACATATATATTCATTAATAGTTTAGATCATATTACATACGTTTATCCGCCTCGGTCTTTAGAGAAATACCCCATCTATAAAATAGATGGGTAAAGTGTTTTTTATACAAAGTATGTAACAAAAATAATTATATTTTAGATTCTTTTTTTCTCTCTCGTTCAAAAATAAAGTTAATACCTAATACCTAATACCTCATACGCATATACATATTCGAAAGGTTAAATTAGTTGTTAGCCTATCCATAATACAAACGAGACTTAAATTACTCTGTTTAATCTAGAACAGAACCTTGAATCTATGGAATTGTAGAAGTGAAAAAAAGTTTATTATTTTTCAATGAGCATCTTGTATTTCATAAAAAT